CATATAAGTCTCTAGAACATAGAAAAGCAGGATGTCCATGACGTGTACGTGTCGGATGAACCAAATCCTCGTTGAATTTTATTTTTCCATTAGAAGGGGCTCGCACATGTTCTGCAGTACCCCCTGTGAATACTCCGCCGGTATGAAAAGTTCTTAATGTTAATTGAGTGCCCGGTTCTCCAATAGATTGACCTGCAATAATACCTACAGCTTCTCCCAATTCGACCAGGTCGTCATGAGCTGGACTTCGGCCATAACATAATTGACAAATCCACGACGTACTCCTACAAGTAAAGGGAGTTCGAATAGAGATTGGTTGTGCTCTAAAAGTTATGAATCTATTGACAAGTCCAACTCCAATATCTTGATTTCTAGTAGCAATGCATCGCGAACCTATATATACATGATCTGCTAATACACGCCCAATTAATGTTTGGATAAAAATCCTGTCCGCCATCATTCCATTTCGAGGACTTACAGAAATACCTCGGACGGTGCCGCAATCTGTTCGACGTACAACAATGTGTTGAACTACTTCAACAAGTCTGCGCGTGAGATATCCTGCATCTGATGTTCGGATAGCGGTATCCACAACTCCTTTACGGGCTCCGTAACAAGAAATAATATATTCTGTTAAAGAGAGTCCTTCGCGTAAATTGCTTTGAATGGGTAAATCAATCATTTGCCCTTGGGGATCCGACATTAATCCTCTCATACCTACTAATTGATGTACCTGAGATGCATTTCCTCTGGCTCCCGAAAAAGACATTATATGGACTGGATTAAAAGGATCGGTCATCCGAAAATTAGGATTCATTTCTTGTCGCAAATATTCACTTGTGGCATACCAGATCTCGATCGATTGACGTAATTTTTCTACCGCGTGTACATTCCCATAATGATGGTGTTTTTCCAAAATAAAACTTTGTTGTTCAGCGTCTTGAACTAGCCATCTTTTAGAAGGTATTGTTAAAAGATCATCAATTCCTAATGAAATGGATGCGGCGGTAGCTTGTCGGAAACCCAGAGTCTTTACTTGATCCAGGATATGTGATGTATATCCTATTCCATAGTGATCAATAAATCGACTAATAAGTCGTTTCATGGCAGTTCCGTCTATCATTTTATTGTGAAAGACCTGAGTGGGCCGTTCTGCCATCAGTACCTCCATATTGCGCTGAGTAGAATTTGACAATGGGTTTGAGTCAGTGATTGTAAAACTTCCTTTTCTAGATCTTGATTCACGTATAAATTCCGCAATTGCAATTATAGTCCTAGTTAACCCGGTGAGACTCGAATTCCCCCTGGTAGCATAGAATTACAACAGCCCTGCCAAAACCCCTGTATGGCTTCTTCTATTTCTCGATAAAGAGAAATATGACCGAGAGTGGTTCGAATATATATATAAAGAATTTCTTTTTTTATACTTCTTACTATTAGATAGTGTCCATAAATCTCATAATAGGTCCCCAAAGATTCATAGTGAATTTCGATGGGAATTTCTCTTGCAGCAATAACGCGTTGATCTAGTCGCCACCGCAGCCACAAGGGACTACCTAAATTGATGCGTTTTTGCCGATAAGCTCCAATTGCATCATAGGCATTAGAAAAAAAAGGTTCTTTTTTTTTTGTATACTTATAGTTATTATCTTCATTTTGATAGTTTATACGATTACATGGATTATACCTATTTACACAAATACCCCGACGATTTCCACTCGTTAAGAAATAGAGTCCACTAAGCATATCTTGAGTTGGTGCAGAAATGGGATCTCCAATAGTTGGAGACAAAAGATTCATATGAGAAAACATAAGTAAACGTGCCTCTGCTTGAGCCTCCAAAGATAAAGGCACATGAACAGCCATTTGATCCCCGTCAAAGTCTGCATTGAAGCCCTTACAAACTAATGGATGTAAACAAATAGCACGCCCTTCCACTAAAATGGGCAGGAATGCCTGTATGCCTAATCTATGCAGAGTAGGCGCTCTATTCAGCAATACAGGATGGTCATCCAGAATTTCCTGAAGTATTTCCCATACAATCGGTTTTTTTTTTCGAATTTGACTTTTAGCAACTCCGATGTTCGAAGCAAGATGTTTTCTAATTAGGTCACGAATTACAAATGCCTGGAAAAGTTCTATTGCTATTTCGCGAGGCAATCCACATCGATGTAATGAAAGTGAAGGGCCCACGACAATCACTGACCGCCCTGAATAATCAACCCGTTTACCAAGCAAAGTCTCGCGAACTCTTCCTTCTTTGCCTTCAATTACATCTGAAAGAGACTTGTAAACTCTATTATGATCATCCCTCATCGGTTGTCCGCAGATTCCATTATCAAGAAGTGCATCCACGGCTTCTTGCAGCAATTTTTCCTGAGATATTATTAATTCTTCTGGCGTAGCTATACTTGTTGTTAATAGATCTGTAAGAGTATTATTCCGATAGATAATTCTTCTATAGATTTCATTAATATCCGAGGTCACTAGTTTATCCTCA